AATTTTCTGAAAGGTAACTATCTCAGTTTCATATCATATAGAAATTTATATAGAATTTTTGAAAAAGACTTTCGAAAGGAAAGACTTACTATCTTTGGGATCTGATCCTACACCGCTGCTCAATATCTTAGTGGATCGACTCTATTACATAAGTGGATTCCTAACATTTGTCTCACATCATGACATAAGTAAGCAGTTATTTTTGTATCGGCGCAAAACCTTACTAATTGATCTTTACGGTGCTTACTCTATCAATTAGATCCTTTACCCATAGAATAAAACAGCTAGGCATATCTATTTCTTCATATTTCAACTTCTATGAAGTTTCTTTCTTTTCTACAGCTGATAAAAATCGTTGTTTTAGACAATGCATATGTAGAAAGCCCTTTTTCTAGTATTTACTAGTGAATTTGATCTTTATTTACTTTTTATTTCTATAGTGGAGATAGTCGCACGTAATGACAGATCACGGCCATATTATTAAAAGCTTGTGGTAAGAATGGGTTTCGTTCGAGCGCTCGAAAATAATATTCCAAAGCTTTCGTGTGTTCTCCGTTACTTGTGTGGATAAGTCCTATGTTATAGAGTATATAACTTCGGTCATAGGGATCAATTTCTAGTCGCATAGCTTCATAATAATTCTGTAAAGCTTCCGCATAATTCCCTTCGGATTGAGCTGACATCCGTTACGGTCGTCATTCAATTCACAGAATCTCCGTTACAGAACCGTACATGAGATTTTCATCTCATACGGCTCCTCCCTTATGTGCATAATGATAAAATGATAAAGAAGATGAAAATCTTCTCATTATGAACTAAGTAGGGCTAGTGTTTTTACAAGAAATCTCTAGCCAACCTTCCTGCAAGAGATCTTTTCTTAACATCAAACGTATTGTTACTAGAGAGAAAAGATAACTCCAACAATTTCTTTGTTCTCAACGCTTCCCAATGTCCAGGAATTAGTCACTTCAACAGCCTTCGATGGTTATACGGGTATCCAAAATACAAACGAGATGGATGTTTGTTGTCCCAACCATTCTTTTAGTCCCAAGCTTGCTAAAGAAGGGGATAATTTATAATATAACAAAGTTTTCGTGTTGTTAATTTCTAGGTGTAGTGCTTCTTCCCCTCTGCTACCTATTGGTTAGGATTGACCCGTAATACCGAACCTATAGGTATAACCTTTCGCTCAATACTAGAATCGAGAATTGAAACATAGCATCTGAGGCTGCATTAATCGAGGATACACGACAGAAGGAATTGTTCTATTTCCAAACTTTACCTTCTACAAGCGTAGATTTTTTTCTTTTTTTCCCGATCACGAATCATGTGTATTTCTCGTAAAACCGAGAGTCAAAAAAAAGTCAAATCGCACCATCTCTGTAATAAGTAAATGCCTCTTTTTCTCCTGAAGTTGTCGGAATTATTCGTAATAAGATATTGGCTACAATCGAAAAGGTTTTATCAATAAAATTTCCATTTATCCGCGATCTAGACATAGGTAGCAATCCATTCTATCATTGTTCTCATTACTTCTCGGGGGAAAATGATCCCACAAGGAAAAGAATTTTACAGTACGAAATAACATAAAAACAGATTCATTATCATTAAAAAATATGGCCCAATATTAAAAACAATATTCAAATTGTTCTTTTTTACATTACAGGAACAGGAATTAATTGATAAGAATTAAGAAATAAATATTGGGAACCGCATTGGATTCCATCTTACTGGAATAGTCTATCAACGAAAGAAACTATTCTTATTTGATTGAAGTTACAGCTTAGAAAAACCTAAGTTGATTGAATTATGATACAAAGAAGAAAAAGGATCGAATCGAGTAATCATTGTATGATGAAAATGGGCCCATTTTTTTTGTGTACTTAGCGGATATCACTAGACAATCAACTATAAAAAAATTGTTTATCAATTTGTATTTTTAATAGATAGATGGGATAAGGATTTTTGTTGATAACAGGCCTAAAAAGCAATTTGAGAATTCTTCTGGTATGGAATCGTAGTCTAAATAGAATCATGATCTAAAGATATCCATTAACCATAGTCTATAAAATATAGAACCCTAGCTCAGTCGATTCGTTAGAATTTCTAATTTATTGATTTAATGCGGTCGGTATAGTATAAATAGATTAAATAGATAATCAGAAAAAGAAGATAACATTGTTTTTGCAAACATGAATAGAATTTTTTTAACAGTTTTTATAAGAAAACAATTTTCTATTTTTATCGCTTTCTATTTAGAATTGATTGGTTGTACCTACCCAATAATCTAATTCTAATATGAATAATGAATTATTCACTCGATTTTCGGTTTTTAGGTCATAATCATTATGTAGGAGAGATGGCCGAGTGGTTGAAGGCGTAGCACTGGAACTGCTATGTAGGCTTTTGCTTACCGAGGGTTCGAATCCCTCTCTTTCCTTACCTTCACCTAATTTACCGATCTTACTAACCACAATAGATCAATAGATATAGATCAAATAGCAATATATGACTATTCCAACAGTTAGACCTTTCTTTGATATGGATTCTCTATTCCTAATGGCTGTGGTACGGAAAATACTGTTAAAGAAACGAGTAGACAAGGAATGAAAATATCCCTCTCGGTCTATGACACCTAAATGGAAGAAAAATCCGGAGCAAACCCTTAATTTATCTTAACCTTAGGTTAATTTACTTCGCCGAAAGGGAGGAAAATAGGTTATATTAGTCTTTATTTTCTTTTTGTTAGGTTTAAGTCTGACGAGAATAATATTCTACAACCAGCAATTCATTTATTTTCAAACCGACCCATTTACTATCTATTATTTGATTGACTAATCCTTTATATTGGAATGGTTGAAGAGTCAAATGGTTTGGCAATTCCTCCTGAGGGGATGAATCGAGAGAATTTTGAATTAGAGCTCTAGATTTTTGTTCATCTCTCGCCGCAATAGTATCTCGGGGTTTGCAGCGATAACTTGGTATATCTACTATACGACCGTTGACTAAAATATGTCTATGGTTAACTAATTGGCGAGCTCCCGGAATAGTCGGGGCCATACCCAACCGAAAAAGGATGTTATCCAGACGCATTTCAAGTAATTGTAGTAAAACCTGACCTGTTGACCCCTTTGCCTTTCCGGCGAGACGAACGTATTTAAGTAATTGTCGTTCTGTAAGACCATAATGAAAACGCAATTTTTGTTTTTCTTCTAGGCGAATACGATATTGGGATTTTTTCCCAGAACGCGATTGGTTTCTAAGATCACTTCCAGCTCGGGGCCTTTTATTAGTTAGCCCTGGTAAAGCCCCCAGACGACGTATTTTTTTGAAACGAGGACCTCGGTAACGCGACATAAAGACTCCTTATTTATAATTAATTATTAATTAATTCTTATTGATGAAATTTCATTCTACAGAATAAATCTAAACTAAAAATGAACTAAATTCTAAATAAAGCAAAATTTACTGAAGTATTATTCTATTATTAATATTAATTAAAGAATAAAATAATGAGATGAGTTGAATAAATATCCAGTTTCCGGTTTTCTATATATAGAAAAGGAAAAGGATTCTGTTCGTGAGATAGTTGGAAATTCCTATCCTATCCTATAATCAATGGCTTTTGCGAAAAGAAGAATACATTTTTTTTTTTTTCACTTTGATTTCAAAGATGCATTATCAATCATGTAAAAAAGAAAATAAATAGAGAAAAGCCGACTATCGGAATCGAACCGATGACCATCGCATTACAAATGCGATGCTCTAACCTCTGAGCTAAGCAGGCTCACATAACATAAATTCGACATGCAGAGGAATTCAATAAACTCTTAGAATCTTTGCTATTAACTATTTTCATTCTTGGCTATTCATATTCGCTATTTATAACATAATTCATATTAAATATGAAATTCATTATTATTATTTTAATTATTATTATTAATTAATATTAAATTATTAATATTAAATTAATATATTAATTAATATTAAATTATTAATATTAAATTAATATATATATATTAATAAATTAAACATAAACAATAGAATAATTCTAATTTCAAATAGAATAATAGAATAATTCTAATTTCAAATAATAATAACTGTTAAATATTATAGAACATAAGATTAATCTAGCGATATATAATTTCAATTTTTTTATTATTTTAATTTATTTATTTTATAAAATAATATAAATAAATTATCGACCGTTCAAGTATTTTCAATTTCATGGGTAAATGGGTGGAAGAGAGACAGATGTATAGGGTATGTATCCACCTATATTGAATTGCGGATACAGAAATGATAAAATCGTTTTTGATTGGACCGAATACGAGCCTCCTATAGAAGATGAAAGAAGATACACAAGAAATCACAAAGAGGAGAAAACACTTTTTCGAGACAGGCATCTATCTAATGAATTGAACGGTTCCGGTATAAATGAAAGAAAAAAGGGACGGGATCACAATGAGATTTTCATCTCAARRGGGGGATATGGCGAAATCGGTAGACGCTACGGACTTRATTGKATTGAGCCTTGGTATGGAAACYTRCTAAGTGATAACTTYCAAATTCAGAGAAACCCTGGAATKAANNNAAATGGGCAATCCTGAGCCAAATCMCKTTTTYNGAAAACAAGCAAAGGTTCAGAAAGCGAAAATAAAAAAGGATAGGTGCAGAGACTCGATGGAAGCTATTCTAACGAATGGAGTTAATTGTATACATTGGTATAGGAATCCTTCTATCGAAACTTCAGAAAAGTGAAGGATAAGCCTGTATACATAATACAGAAGAATTGGTGTGAATCGATTCCATATTGAAGAAAGAATCCAATATTAATTGATCAAACCATTCACTCCATAATCTGATAGATCTTTTGAAGAACTGATTAATCGGACGAGAATAAAGATAGAGTCCCGTTCTACATGTCAATACTGGCAACAATGAAATTTATAGTAAGAGGAAAATCCGTCGATTTCAAAAATCATGAGGGTTCAAGTCCC